TCTTTTCGACTATAAACGATGGAATCGTCCATTGCGATATATAAAAAACAATCAATTTGAAAATGCCGTAAGAAATGAAATGTCACAATATTTTTTTTATACATGTCGAAACAATGGAAAAGAAAGAATATCTTTTGCGTACCCCCCCAGTTTGTCAACTTTCTTGGAAATGATACAAAAAAAAATTTCTTTGTTGACAAGAGAAAAACTACCCTCTGATGAATTGTATGATCATTGGATTTATACCAATGAACAAAAAAAGAACAACTTGAGCAAAGAATTTAGAAATCGAATGGAAACTCGAAATAAAGGATCCATTACTCTAGATGTACTCGAAAAAATAACTAGATTGTGTAATGATGAAAATAAAAAAGAATACTTGCCTAAAATATATGATCCTTTTTTGAAAGGGCCCTGTCGTGGAAGGGTCAAATTTTTTTTTTCATCCCCAATCCTAAATAAAATTTCTATAAAAAATTACATCGAGACAGGTTGGATAAATAAGATTCATGTTATACTTTTTAATACTGATCAGGAAAACTTGGAAAAACAAATAGATGCATTTGATAGAAATTCATTATCAACAGAAAAAAAACTTTATTTATTTCCATTTCCAGAAACTGAACAAGGAAGAATTAATTCAGAAGATCAAATAAAAATTTTGAAAATTTTCTTCAACGCAGTTATAACTGAGCCCAAGACTAAAAGAAGTAAAAAAAAATCTATTGGAATAAAAGAAATAAGTAAAAAAGTTCCTCCGTGGTCATACAAATTAATCAACGATTTGGAACAACAGGAGGGAGAAAACGAAGAAAACGTGGCAGAGGATCATCAGATTCGTTCCAGAAAAGCCAAACGTGTAGTGATTTTTACTGATAACCATCAAAATACTGATGCTAATAGCAAAAATACTAATAATCCTGATCAAGCCGACGAAGTGGCTTTGATACGTTATTCACAACAATCGGATTTTCGTCGAGACATAATCAAAGGCTCTATGCGTGCTCAAAGACGTAAAACAGTTACTTGTGAATTGTTTCAAGCAAATGTGCATTCTACTCTTTTTTTGGACAGAATAGACAAACCCCTTTTTTCTTTTGATATCTCCGGGATGATAAAATTCATTTTGAAAAACTGGATGTATAAAAAAACAACAGAATTAAGAATTTCGGATTATACGGAGGAAAAGACAAAAGAAAGTGAGAAAAAAAAAGAGGAAGAAAAAAGAGAAGAATACAAAAGAGAAGAGAAAGCACGAATAGAAATAGCGGAAGCCTGGGATAGCATTTTATTTGCTCAAGTAATAAGAGGATCCCTATTAGTAACCCAATCTTTTCTTAGAAAATATATTCTATTCCCTTCATTGATAATAGCTAAAAATATAGCCCGTATGTTATTATTTCAATTTCCCGAGTGGTTCGAGGACTTAAAAGATTGGAATAGAGAAATGCATGTTAAATGCACCTATAATGGTGTTCAATTATCAGAAACCGAATTTCCAAAAAATTGGTTGACAGACGGTATTCAGATAAAGATCCTATTTCCTTTTTGCCTTAAACCTTGGCACAGATCTAAGGTGTCACCCCCCCAGAAAGATCCGCTGAGAAATAAAGGGCAAAAAAACGATTTTTGTTTTTTAACAGTTTGGGGAATGGAAACTGAACTTCCTTTTGGTTCTCCCAGAAAACAACGTTCATTTTTTGAACCCATTTTTAAAGAACTCAGAAAAAAAATTATCAAATTGCAAAAGAATTCTTTTTTAGTTATACAGGTTTTAAAAGAAAGAATCCATTTTTTTTTAAACCTTTCAAAAGAAAGAAAAAAATGGGTCATGAAAAACATTCTATTTTTAAAAGGAATAATAAAAGAACTTTCAAAAAGAAACCCAATTCAATTATTTGGATTAAGAGAAATATATGAATTGAGTGAAACTAAAAAAGAAAAAGATGGGATAATCAGTAATGGGATGATTAATGAATCGTCCATTCAAATTCTATTTATGAATTTGACAGAAAAAAAAATGAAAGATCTGGCTGATAGAACCAGCACAATCAGGAATCAAATAGAAAAAATTACAAAAGATAAGAAGAAAGGATTTTTAACTCCGGAAATCAATATAAATATTAGTTATAATAAAAGAAGTTATCCTACTAAACTATTAGCATCAATAAAAAATATTTGGCAGAAATTAAAGAAATTCAAAAGAAGAAATGTTCGATTAATCCACAAATCATATTCTTTTTTCAAATTTTTAATTGAAAGGATATACATAGATATCCTTCTCTGTATCATTAATATTCCGAGGATCACTACACAACTTTTTTTTGATAATTCAAAAAAAATGATTGATAAATACATTTACAATAATGAAAGAAATAAAGAAAAAATTGATAAAAGAAATAAAAATACAATTCGTTTTATTTGGACTATAAAAAAATCAATTTCGGATATTAGTAATAAAAAATCAAAGATTTTTTTATCCTCATTCTCACAAGCATATGTATTTTACCAATTATATCAAACGCAAATTCGTAACTTGTATAAGTTAAGATATGTCCTTCAATATCAATATCACGGAACATCTCTTTTTCTTAAGAATAAAATAAAGGATTATTTTGAAACACAAGGAATTTTTCATTCTGAATTAAAACATAAAAATATTTGGAATTCGGGAATGATTCAATGGAAAAACTGGTTAAGGGTTCATTATCAATATGATTTATCTCCGATTAGATGGTATCGATTAGTACCACACAAATGGCGAAATAGATTCAATCAAACCCGTATAGTGCAAAATAAAGATTTAAACAAAAAGCATTCAGATGAAAAAGATCGATTAATATTAATTAATTACAAAAAATTAAATGATTTTGAATCAAATTCAAAATATAACTTTCAACAATACTATAAATATGACCTTTTTTCATATAAATCGATTAATTATGAAAATAAGAAGGATTCACATATTTCTGTATCACCATTACGTTTAAATAATAAACAAGAGATTTGTTATAATTACAATAAGATATATAAAAAGGGTAAATTCGTTGATATGACAGGAGGTATTATTCCTATTAATTTAGAAGATGATGCTATTATGAATCTGGATAAATTTACAGATAGAAAATATTTTGATTGGAGAATTTTCGATTTTTGTCTTCGAAATAAAGTCGATATTGAGTCCTGGATCGATATCGATACCAATGGTAATAAAAATACTAATACTGGGATTAATAATTATCAAATAATTGATAAAATGGATCAAAAAGGTCTTTTTTATCTTAAAATTTCCCAAAATAGAGGAATTACGGCATCCAACAAAAAAAAAGACCTTTTTGATTGGATCGGAATGAATGAAGAAATACTAAGTCGTCCCATATCGAATCTGAAACTTTGGTTCTTTCCAGAATTTGTGCTGCTTTATAATACATATATTATAAGACCGTGGATCATACCAATCCAACTACTTCTTTTAAATTTTAATGAAAATGGTAGTGAAAATAAAAACATCACTAGAAAGAACAAAAGGAATCTTTTTCTATTTTCGAATGAAAAAAAATCGATTGAATTAGAGAATCGAAATCAAGAAGAAAAAGAATCCGCAAGTCGAGATAATCTTAAATCAGATGCACAAAATCAAGCGAACCTTGGATCACTTCTCTCAAACCAAGAAAAAGCTATTGAAGAAGATTATGCAAGCTCAGATATGAAAAAACGTATAAAGAAAAAGCAATATAAGAGCAACACGGAAGCAGAACTTGATTTCTTCCTAAAAAGGTATTTACGTTTTCAATTGAGATGGGATGATTCTTTAAATCAAAGAATGATCAATAATATCAAAGTATATTGTCTCCTACTTAGACTGATAAATCCAAGAGAAATTGCTATATCCTCTATTCAAAGGGGAGAAATGAGTTTAGATATTCTGATGATTCAAAAGGATTTAACTCTTACAGAATTAATGAAAAAGGGTATATTAATTATCGAACCAGTTCGTTTGTCTATAAAAAATGACGGACAATTTATTATGTACCAAAGTCTAAATATTTCATTGGTTCATAAGAGTAAGCCCCAAATTAATCAAAGATACCGAGAAAAAAGCTATATTGCTAAGATTAATTTGGATAAATCCATTGAAAGACATCAAAGAATGGCTGAAAATAGATACAAAAATCATTATGATTTGTTCTTTGTTCCCGAGAAAGTTTTATCCACTAAAGGACGTAAAGAATTAAGAATTCTAATTTGTTTCAATTCACGGAAGAGAGATGGTATTCATAAAAATCCAGTATTTTGCAACAACGTAAAAAACTTTGTTTTGGATAAAAGAAAACATTTTGATAAAAAGAAACTAATTAAATTAAAGTTCGTTCTTTGGCCTAATTCTCGATTAGAAGATTTATCTTGTATGAATCGATATTGGTTTGATACCAATAATGGGAGCCGCTTCAGTATGATAAGGATAAATATGTATCCACGATTGCAAATTTGTTAATGATGCGTTTTTCATATATATTCTGTACCATATATGTATGGTATATGAAACAAATAGTTGCACCCATGTATTGTCTTACCTTCCAGTCTGATACATGATCAATGCATGTATCAATATCCAATAGATCTATAAATGATTAACGGAATCTTCTTATTTTTTTATTTTATTATTAGATTAGATCCAAAATTTTGTATCTTTTCTAAATGTAGAAATATATCATCCTTTCCTATTCCTATACGAATTTTCATATTCCTATTCCTATACGAATAAAATTGAAAAGAAAATTGGATTGATTAATTTTATTTGATAAAATTAGGAGTTCATAAAGAAATTAAGATTATTGTGTATACCAAATTAAAATGACTAGCATTATTCTTACTAATCAGTAAAATCCATTAAAAAAAAAGAGGATAGAAAATCCGTTTTATGGTAAAAAATTCATTCATTTCAGTTATTTCACAAGAAGAAAAAGAAGAAAACAGGGGGTCCGTTGAATTTCAAGTATTTCATTTCACCAATAAGATACGAAGACTGACTTCACATTTAGAATTGCACAGAAAAGACTATTTATCTCAGAGAGGTCTACGTAAAATCCTGGGAAAACGCCAACGACTGCTCTCTTATTTGTCAAAGAAAAATAGAGTACGTTATAAAGAATTAATTAGTCAGCTGGATATTCGGGAATCAAAAACTCGTTAATTGAAAAAGGAATTTGAATTATTTGATTTTTTTATTAGATCTTGAATTTTAATGAACTTCTTTTCATTTTCAGCAATTCATGAAAGAATGAATCGAGGAATAACCTATGAATGTAACAACTACAAGAAAAGACCTCATGATAGTCAATATGGGACCTCACCACCCATCAATGCATGGTGTTCTTCGGCTCATCCTTACTCTAGATGGCGAAGATGTTATTGATTGTGAACCAATATTGGGTTATTTACACAGAGGAATGGAAAAAATTGCGGAAAATCGAACAGTTATACAATATCTGCCTTATGTAACACGTTGGGATTATTTAGCTACTATGTTCACAGAAGCAATAACCGTAAATGGACCAGAACAGTTGGGAAACATTCAAGTACCTAAGAGAGCCAGTTATATCAGAGTAATTATGTTAGAGTTGAGTCGTATAGCTTCTCATCTGTTATGGCTTGGCCCCTTTATGGCAGATATTGGTGCACAGACTCCTTTTTTCTATATTTTCAGAGAAAGAGAATTAGTATATGATCTATTCGAAGCTTCCACCGGTATGAGAATGATGCATAATTATTTTCGTATCGGAGGAGTAGCGGCCGATCTACCTTATGGATGGATAGATAAATGTTTGGATTTCTGTGATTATTTTTTAACAGCGGTTTCTGAATATCAAAAACTTATTATGCGAAATCCTATTTTTTTAGAACGAGTTGAGGGGGTAGGCATTATTGGTCCAGAAGAAGCAATAAATTGGGGTTTATCGGGACCAATGCTACGAGCTTCCGGAATCCAATGGGATCTTCGTAAAGTTGATCATTATGAATGTTACGACGAATTGGATTGGGAAATCCATTGGCAAAAAGAAGGAGATTCATTAGCTCGCTATTTAGTCCGAATCGCTGAAATGAGGGAATCGATAAAAATTATTCAACAGGCTCTGGAAGGAATTCCAGGGGGACCCTATGAGAATTTAGAAACCCGATTCTTTGCTAGAGAAAGGGATCCAGAATGGAATGATTTTGAATATCGATTCATTAGTAAAAAACCTTCTCCTACTTTTGAATTACCGAAGCAAGAACTTTATGTAAGAGTTGAAGCCCCAAAGGGAGAATTGGGAATTTTTTTAATAGGAGATCAGAGTGGTTTTCCTTGGAGGTGGAAAATTCGTCCACCTGGTTTTATCAATTTGCAAATTCTTCCTCAGTTAGTTAAAAGAATGAAATTGGCCGATATTATGACAATACTAGGTAGCATAGATATCATTATGGGAGAAGTTGATCGTTAAAATGATAATTGATACAACAGAAGTACAAGATATAAATTCTTTTTCTAGATTGGAATCTTTAAAAGAAGTCTATGGAATCATAGGGATGTTTTTCCCTATTTTGACTCTTGTATTGGGAATCACAATAGGTGTACTCGTAATTGTGTGGTTAGAAAGAGAAATATCTGCAGGAATACAACAACGTATTGGTCCCGAATACGCCGGTCCTTGGGGAATTCTTCAAGCTTTAGCAGATGGGACAAAACTTATTTTCAAAGAGAATCTTTTTCCATCTAGAGGAGATACTCGTTTATTCAGTATAGGACCATCCATAGCAGTTATATCAATTTTACTAAGTTATTCAGTAATTCCTTTTAGTTATCACCTTGTTTTATCTGATCTCAATATCGGTGTTTTTTTATGGATTGCCATTTCCAGTATTGCTCCCATTGGACTCCTTATGTCAGGATATGGATCAAATAATAAATATTCTTTTTTAGGTGGTCTACGAGCCGCTGCTCAATCGATTAGTTATGAAATACCATTAACCCTTTGTGTGTTATCAATATCTCTACGTGCGATTCGTTAAAACAGAAACTTTTCTTTATTCCTTTCTTTTTCGAAAAGAAATTGAATAGATATCTCCTTTTTTTATTCATCATTCAGTTTGATGACCTAAATCAGATAGTTGTATGAGTGAAAGAAAACAGCTTAGAAATTAGCAGTAAAAAGATTGAGTCTCATTTCCTACGTACAAGAATAAAAAAAAAAGTAAATAGAAGCAAGACTTTTACCCCAAGATTGGTTGATTAGTCATCCTGGCTTGAAGCGGGCTCAACTCAAAAGATCAACCACATAGAGTTTTCACTATCGTTTCTATGTATTACCATAACGGGTGATTGAGCAAAAATCAGTGGATGGTTAGGAACACCAAAATACATAAAGGATTAGTAATGGAGATTTTTTATGTAAATTATCCAAAAGGAATTTTTACATAACATAAAAAGAATAGTAATTGGGGCTTTAAGTTAGTAGAAAT